ATAATTGGTTTATATGGATCGTTTCCGGTTGATACCAAACAAAAAAATGACATTGCCAGAAATGGATAAAATAGTATTTCCATTTTTTCATCAAAAGAGGTGTATTCTTTGTAGCTAGAATAGATTTTCCTTGATATCTAACATAATGAATGAAAGGATCTTTGAAGAATGATAAGGTAGACGAAAAATCCTTAGAAAATACTTCTACAAGATGTTCAATTTTTGCATACAAATAGATTCGCTCAAAAAGAACGCTAAAAGATTTTAATCGTAAATGAGATGATTTATTACGTAGAAAAAGGAAGATAGATTCGTATTCCCATACATAAAAATTATACAGAAACAAGAAAAATCTTGGATTACTTTTTGAAAAAGTATAAATCAATTTTTCTGGAGTAATAAGACTACTATTCCAATTACAATACTCATAAAGAAACAACCTTAATAAATGAAAGAAAGGGGTATCTTTCAACCAGTATCGAAGAGTTTGAACCAATATTTCCAGATGGATAGGATAGGGTATTCGTATATCTGACACATAGTTTAAATATGTAAATTTATCCTCGAAAAGGGGAAAAATTGAATGAATTGATCGCAAATTATTATACGATTTTACTATTTGTGTATCCTCTAAAAAAGAACTGAATTGTGGGGAAAATGGAATTTCCACAACGACGGCAAATCCCCCGGATATTATTCGAGAATCTAAATCCTTGTTATAAGTCAAAAATTGATTTTTGCTAAAATCATTAGAAGAAAGAATCAAAGGATTCTGTTGATACATTCGAGTAATTAAACGTTTTACAATTAGTAAACTAGATTTCTTGTCATAACCTACATTTTTTACAAAAATGGATCTATTTAAATCATGTCCGTAAGCGATTCCATAAATATACTCCCGAAAAATAAGTGGGTATAGGAAGTCCTGTTGGTGGGATCTATCAAATTCTAAATATACTGGGTATTCCTCCATTTTTGAAATTCGATTGGGCCAAAGGATCTGGGATTCAGTGGATTATCAAATGATACATAGTGCGATACGGTCAAAACAGGGTATTCTACTATCTAATAGATTAGACTAAAAAACGAATCGGAATAGATACCATACCTAGAAAACAAGTAAAACCCATCAACGGACTCTCTCACCTCGCTTTTTTCCTTTTCATCTAATTGTTCTAGGATAACAAGCTAGTCCGAAATCCTTTATTTTTTTTTATCTTTTTATATCAGACCAATCGCTCTTTTGATTTTGGAAAAAAATCTTTACTTTATCAATATACTCTATCTTCTACACATTTATCGCCACTCCATAACATAATGGAGAATAGCTAATAATCAGGACTCTTAAAAAAAATCAAAAATTAATTCACGGAAAAAGCCTTTCCCGCACCAAGCACTAATCTATTTTTAACGTACAAATTAGATGGGGTAATCATTAAAATTCAAAATGAAAGCTCGTTGCTTTTTGTTTCCCTATAATTATAATTGGAGCCACCAAACTCTATCCCTTTATTCATTCAACCCAACTGAATTTTTTTGCTCCGGGCCGACAATTCAAACAAAAAAACAAAAGATATGGGCCGGATCCAACAAGAATGAAAATTTTTTAAATTCGCCATTGATACGACATGCTGTTTTTTCCATTCATTCCTTTCTGGATCAGTCGTGGTCTTACAAACTCTGCCGATGGTATGGATGAACCAATTGTTTCATAGAAATGTGTAAAAAATGGAGTCGCGCTTAAAAGCCGAGTACTCTACCGTTGAGTTAGCAACCCCAATCCAATTAATAAAAAATATAGGGTGTGTAGATCATCAAATCGAAAAAAAAAAAATCAAAAATGATATATACCCTCTTTGTCCCCTATGTTATACACTTTTTTTTATGGCTTTTGAATCAAAAAAGAATTTTTTGGTTGTATCACATCACAAACAATCCAACGAACCCACCGTTTGGTGAAGTAAAAAAGAAGCCTGTGGAACGTGACTAAATCGATCCATTTATTCACGATCGGATTATATTTATTTGATACACTGTTGTCAATATTTGAAAAAAAAAAGAATACGATGGAGAAAACAAAAACATAATGAATTCAAATTAGAAAATTAGATATATTATTAAATATTCTTAATTTATGAATTCTCTATATTATCTATATCTTATGTTTATGTTATAATTCGAATTTTAAATAGAAATTCGATTATATTCTAAACTAAAAAATTAAAAATTATAGAAATATTAAAAAGAGATGAATGAAATAGAAAAAAAAATGGAGTCGCCCCCCTCTTGTGCGAAATTCACATCGAAAAAAATAAATAGATGTTATCCCTTATGAGTCGAGAGAACCTTTTTATTTCGTAAAATAAAGTATCTTCGAATTAACTTAATAAATTTTTTATAAGTTTTTTATAAGTTTTTTCTATTCAAATCCAAGAGGAAACAAAAAGATAAAAGAGGTAATCTAATCTAATAATATACGGGATGGGTAACAAAAGTGAGT